GTGAGACGTAATCAAGATAGGATCAGAATCATGAAAATTGGAGTGAGTGCTGACGTGTTCCGACGGGGGACTTAATGAAATAGGATAAGAAGGTTCATTTAAATAACAAGTTATATCTTTTCTTTTGCTGGGGGAATCGTTACTGACAGTTCCGGCCCGAAAGAGCCATTGAAGTCGGAACATAAAAATAAGTTGAATTGTGGAAGAATCCATAACTCCATTTTTTTTATTCCAGTAAAGTAAGTCAATCGATAAAAGGAAAAACAAAGAATAATAAGAAATGACACTCCTGTCATAGGAATGGAAATAGCCCTTCTTGCTGCTTCAATAACAAGTATTTTTGTTTTCAAATCAGATAAATAATTTGATCTATGATTCATTGGAACAAAACAAGGAATGGCCTGGCTAGGTATAGGTACTGGCCAGGCCGGGGGAATAAAAGAACCTTTCGTACGAAATCAAAGAGGTACTCTTTCTATTGGAGATATCTGTTTCGAATCCTTATCTAAATGCAATTGCTGCTAAAATTCGTATATATATAGAATAAAGAAAAGAAAGATAAAGAAAAGAATAAAGAAAAGAAAGATAAAGAAAGACTTTTATCAATCTTTACTTCACGCGTCACATATGAATTATCCTTTTGTAATTGGGAGAGATGGCTGAGTGGACTAAAGCGACGGATTGCTAATCCGTTGTACGAGTTATTCGTACCGAGGGTTCGAATCCCTCTCTCTCCGTTCCCTCTGATCACTTGAGAGTTATCTTTCGAATTCGAAAAAATCTCGAGCCCTTGTTATCTTAGTTAAATGTATGGAATAGAGAAAATCATAAGAAAATTCAGAAATCAAGCAACGAAAAACTTCTGATTTTTTTATTTTATTCCTCGCGTCCAGGATTACGTCCTGGATCATTAGATAGGAATCCGAAGATGAAGAGAGAAACAAAGAATATCACTACTGTGTAAACGAAGAGTTTGAGAGTAAGCATTACACAATCTCCAAGATCATTTTTGGGGGAAATAAGGGAATAGATTCTCTATTTTTGTACCACATATCCCATTTTGACACCAAGAAATGGAGTGGTTTCTAGAAAAGAAAGGAATTTGCAGGAATTCATTTGGAATAAGATTCTGATTCCTTCGTTACCAAAATGATCTTTCATACCCACAATTAGGTATTGTGAGGGACCATACATAAGGTCTTTGAACTCCGGAAAGTCAGAATGAGAAAATGAGGTGATCCAGATTCATCGCGGCTATCCAAAAGAATTTCAATGTTTGAATCGAGAGTTCATAATGTAAGATTTATCTGATCTTATCAATTGTTAGAATAGAATTTTTCCTTTTTTAGCGAATCAATCATGAATGTTTCTAGGACAGTATTAAAGATCTCATCGAAAACTTACAGCAGCTTGCCAAACAAGGGCTAAGAGAAAAAAGAGTACAGGTATGACTGGCATAACATCTACGATTGGATTGAAAAAAGCATAAGCCTCGGGTAATTTGGCGAAGAAAAAGCTACTCGAATGAAGGGCAGAATTAATACAGATACAGATCAAACTAAAGATATTAAGCATAACAAAAATTTCGCTCTTGTGGAGAATTTCATTATTAGTGAGTTGGGGAAAAATAAAGAAAGAAGAGAAGATAGGCCAAACAAAAAATCCTTCTTTTTCTTTGAACTTCCCCAATCAAAAATCCTTCAATTCTCAAATGAGAATAGAAGGAATCATACTTTCATACAATATCTTAATTGAATTATAGATAATGATCAATGAATTTCTTTTGATTCTACATCTACACGTGTCGAATCCTAGCAACAACCTATTCCATAGATATTTGGGCTGGAATTGACGAACAACCAATATCCATATTAGTGTTATTAGTGTCAAATAGAAATCTCAATGGGGCGTGGCCAAGCGGTAAGGCAACGGGTTTTGGTCCCGTTACTCGGAGGTTCGAATCCTTCCGTCCCAGACCGATTCTATCAGAACAAAGATTGTGCTCTTTTCTTTAACAATCCTCTGTTTAAGAGTGTAATGTTGGATACAATGGGATCCAATCTTTCTTTCTGATTTCTAATGATTCAGAGAAGAATCATATCCTACCTTTCGATCCTGTTTCTGTTTCTCACAAACAGAAACAGAATCGAGTGTCAATGACACGTGGATGGAAATAAATATCTTTTTGATATAGGTAGGATGGGAACAAAGATCAAAGTTCCATTCAAAAAAAAAAAGATTGGGTGGCCATTCAGCGTATGCCCGCCTCCCCCCCGCTCATATTCATATTGAAGTTAGTTAGTCATTTAGAGAAACTTTATGCCCCCTATTTATCAAATTTGGATTCCCACATGATGCATTCTGAGTCGACATGCGGAAGAAAGGTAAAGTAAATAGGGGTAAATGACTAATTTTATGTGGATCCTGAATTCTAAACAGGAGGAGTTCTTGGTACTAATTCCATCACTGGGATTAAAGCTCCTAAGACTGGGGTGGGGCAAAATAAAATAGAAACAACGAATTAATCTGGACCCATTCGGCTTTGTACCTATACAAGATGGTATAGCATCCCATAAGAGGATCTTTTTTTGATTGGCTTTGAGTATGATTCATGATCCCCATAGAATTCGTGTAGATACGAGTTAATTAGCAAAGGAAGGTATCAATTTCAATCAATATCTGTGTCATCCGGATCTCATTAACAAACAATAAAGTTCAATACGAAAGAGATGTATTTTCTTTGGACTTAATTGCTTTTATTTTGCATCAGGCTCCAATGAATAATTGGAAATCAATGTAACGATGGGGGGGGGGATTCATAGATTCCATTCACTTTAGTTTATCTTTATGGAAATGGAAAAATTTCTGAACCTGAAATAAAGCAAAATCCGTAGAAAATGAACCATGCCCATATGTAGTTTTATTGTTCTATTTCAGTGACACCGGTATTTCGGTTTCGGTTTCGGTTAAAAAGATTTGTGATCTCTTAAATATACACGATGACCCCCGGTGACAATTGTTCGGTGTATCTGATGGATACGGAAAGGTCATACTCCTACGATTTGGATTTTCTCAATCAGATGAAAGAATAGCGACCTTAATCTTATCTTCCATGAGCTCTTTTCTATCCATCCCCATGAAAACAACTAAATTGGATTTTTTTCTCGACCCATCCATCTGATTTAAATCATTGATGATTCAATTGGAAAAGAAACATGGATTTCTCTTATGATGATCGAATTCGCGTCTCTTTAATCAATGAGATATCTGCTAAACTTTTTAGTTACTCGTTGTGATTGTGCCGACTTGTTGATTTGATTGATTTAGAGATCAAATTAAATTCAGTCTTTACAGGAAAACTTATTTATAGTAATGATAATGATGTCGAAGTAGGAAATTCTTGAAACCATTTTATTTTTTATGATTCCTTACCTTATAAATCCTCGCTATTCGAAGAAGTGTGAGATTGGTGAATCTATCCTATCGAGTCACTTGCGACCTTTCCGGTTCATTAGAATAGCTTATTTGGTTAATGACTCATTTTATTTTGTTCCAGTATTGGTAATTCCAGTATTGGTAATCGAATTAAAGACTCGTCTTTAGTTTAGTTGTTCGAGAAAGAATTGGAATTGGATCTTTCATGATTGATCGTCCCGAACAATATAACAATATGTTGAAGATGTAGATATAAATAAGTGTTAAGCAACTCATTTCTTCGTGTTTTTTATAAATGTGTTTCATTCCTATAACAGAATATGGGTTAATTTGGCTTTTTGCTGAGATTTCCCCAGAGAAATACCTATTCATACATATATAAAAATAAAGTATGGACTACTATGCACCGATGGAGCCAATGACTATTCATGATTCCATATTGAATCAATCCCATACCGGTCCAAATTAGAGGAATGTTATGGTAAAACTTCGTTTGAAACGATGTGGTAGAAAGCAACGTGCGACTTGAAGGACATGATCGGCTGTGGATTCTTGCATCCACCATTTTTTTATATATCAATGAAGATGCTCTTGGCTCGACATAGTTTGTTCTGTGCCACCAGGACCCCATTTGGGGGGGTTGTAAATAGTACATGATGGAGCTCGAGCATAAATTCTTGATTCATTTATCAGAGGGAAGGATCTAGGGTTAGTGCCAGTCAATAAGTTGGAACAACTTCGTAAGTATATCTTCGATATAGAAATCGCAAATTCGAACAAGTTTCAAATAAAAAAGCAAAAAAGGGAAAATTTGTCGGAATTGGTAAAACTATTTCGATCAAAAGTGTATCACAGGGGAATCAACCATTTGTATGATTCTTCAATAGAAAGAACAAAAGGTATGTTGCTGCCATTTTGAAACAATTAAGGATCACCGAAGTAATGTCTAAACCCAATGATTCAAAGCAAAGATAAAGGATACCGGAACAAGGAAACGCCATTTTCAATTGTCTCAATAACTAGATCAGAATGAGAAAGGAAAATTGATTCTAGACGAGACAAACAAAAGAGGTTAGAGACGGCTCAATAAATGTCTAAGGATTTCCCTTCGAGCTCTTTGAGAATTACCCAACTTGAGTTATGAGTACGAATGAGATTTCTTTTTTTTTTTTTTATTCCTTCCAAAAAAAAAACGACTCAAATCCTAATCTAATTGATGATTTTATGGATCCATTTGCCACTATATACAATACATAAATTCGAATCATTCTTTCTCGAGCCGTACGAGGAGAAAACCTCCTATACGTTTCTAGGGGGGGCATTGTTCATCTATATCTATCCCAATGAGCCATCTATCGAATCGTTGCAATTGATGTTCGATCCCGAAGAGAAGGAAGAGATCTTCGTAAAGTGGGTTTTTACGATCCGATAAAGAACCAAACTTATTCAAATGTTCCTGCTATTCTATATTTCCTTGAAAAAGGCGCTCAACCTACAGGAACTGTTCATGATATTTCAAAGAAGGCGGAAGTATTTAAGGAACTTCGAATTAATCAAACGAAATAAAATTTATGAAATAGAAAAAAAAGATTGAGTGAAATAACTGGCAATTGAGGGGATTGCCATCAATCAGATGGTTTTCGTTGGAACTCTACGAATAAATAAGGGACCAATCTTGCTATTGTTTGTACTTCTATTGAAAACCAGAGATTTTTTTCCTACTTCTTCTTTATTTATTCCCCCCCACACACTTCATTTCTTATCTATGTAGTGCCAATCCAACACAAGTCTTTATTTTCTTTATTTCATTTTTTTTCTCAAAATTCAATTTATATTGACAATGGTGTATCGATCAAATATAATTCGATCGTGGATAAATAGATCTATTTATCTACGTCCCATAAGTTTGTTTCTTTACTTCACTAGGTTCGCCGGATTCACTGTGACACAAGAAGTATCTTCTTAAAGATAATGAAAAAAAAAAATGATCAAAACAGGAGGGTCCACAAATTTTTACATCTATCTATATTTATCCGTGAATCCGTTGTATTTGAATCTGATCTGAACATTTTGATGTTCATAATTGATCATCAAATCTTTCTTTTCGATTTGTTGCTAGTTCAATGTTTTGATGGGGTAGGGCAATCCAATCTCTTTATTTATTTATTTATTTTTTTGATTCCGATCGTATCTACACACCATATTTATACGGGTTGCTAACTCAACGGTAGAGTGCTCGGCTTTTAAGTGCGGCTAGGATCTTTTACACATTTGGATGAAGCAACAGATTCGTCCATACCATTGGTATGGTTTGTAAGACCACGACTGATCCTGAAAGGGAATGAATGGAAAAAACAGCATGTCGTATCAATGGAGAACTCTGAGAATACTTCCTGGGTCGGTAAAAAATCTTGTTTTGATTCTTGGAACGGTACCAAATCAATTCACAGTTTGGTCGAGTGAATAAATGGATAGAGCCCTAATGGCTCCAATTATAAGGAAACCAAAAGCAACGAGCTCGGTTCATAATTCGAATGATTACCCGATCTAATTAGACGTTAAAAATAGATTAGTGCCTGATGCGGGAAAGGGTTCTCCTGTGAGTGGATCATCGATTCCTTTTTTTTTCATGAATCCTAACTATTAACTATTCTTTCTCTATTATGGAGTGGAGACGAATGTGTAGAAGAAACGGTATACTGATAAAGAGAATTTCTTCCAAAGTCAAAAGAGCGATCGGGTTGCAAAAATAAAGGATTTCTAACCATCTCTTGTAACTATAACGAACACAAACAAATTGGATGGAAAGAGAGAGGATCCGTTCATTGGACTCCCCGTCTCCGGGGTATCTATTCTTTTCTTACTATATACCCTGTTCTGACCGTATCGCACTATGTATCATTTGATAACCCAAGAAATCCTCCGTGCCTTTGTATAATTTCAAATGGAGGAATTACAAGGATATTTAGAAATAGATAGATCTAGGCAACAACACTTCCTATATCCGCTTCTATTTCAGGAGTATATCTACGCACTTGCTCATGATCATGGCTTAAATGGATCGATTTTTTACGAACCTATGGAAAATTTCGGTTATGACAATAAATCCAGTTCACTAATTGTGAAACGTTTAATTACTCGAATGCATCAACAGAATCATTTGATTCTTTCGGTTAATGATTCCAACGAATCTATTTTCGTTGGGCACAACAAGAATTTTTATTTTCAAATGGTATCAGAGGGTTTTGCAGTCATTATGGAAATTCCATTCTCGCTGCGATTAGTATCTTCCCTAGAAGAAAAAGAAATAGCAAAATCTCATAATTCACGATCTATTCATTCAATATTTCCCTTTTTCGAGGACAAATTATCACATTTAAATCATGTGTCAGATATACTAATACCTCATCCCATCCATCTGGAAATCTTGGTTCAAACCCTTCACTGCTGGATACAAGATGCCCCCTCTTTGCATTTATTGCGATTCTTTCTCCACGAGTATCGTAATTCGAATAGTCTCATTACTCCAAAGAAATCCATTTCTCTTTTTTCAAAAGAGAATCAAAGATTCTTCTTGTTACTATATAATTCTCATGTATATGAATGTGAATCCGTATTAGTGTTTCTCCGTAAACAATCTTCTCATTTACGATCAACATCCTCTGGAACTTTTCTTGAGCGAACACATTTCTATGGAAAAATAGAACATCTTGTAGTAGTGCTTCGTAATGATTTTCAGAAGACCCTATGGTTGTTCAAGGACCCTTTCATGCATTATGTCAGATATCAAGGAAAATCCATTCTGGCTTCAAAGGGGACTCATCTTCTGATGAAGAAATGGAAATCTCACCTTGTCCATTTTTGGCAATGTCATTTTTACTTGTGGTCTCTACCGGACAGGATCCATATAAACCAATTATACAATCATTTCTTATATTTTCTGGGCTATCTTTCAAGTGTACGACTAAACACTTCGGTGGTAAGGATTCAAATGCTAGAGAATTCATTTCTAATAGATACTTCTATTAATAAATTCGAGACCCTAGTCCCAATTATTCCTCTGAT